ACTTGTTCATCATTAGAGGACACTATTCGTAATAATTTTCCCTTTTTTTTCTTACTTTCTTTATAAATTTTTCTAATTTTATGAATAAAATTAGAGTTAGAGTAGGATAAAGTACAATAATTTAATTCTAAAGATAATAAAGGCTTTGTTACGTTTCCACATCAAAGTAAAATATAGTACTTAGTTCTTTTTTCTTTCATTTAATGCCTATTGGTGTTCCAAAAGTACCTTTTCGAAGTCCTGGAGAGGAAGATGCATCTTGGGTTGACATATAGTGCGACTTGTCAGATATATTGGGTCATATGGGATTTTCCCGTTTTCTCCCCAATCGAGATATCCTCTGTTTCGCCCACGAAAGATTCATTGAATCATCAAAAATTTGGAGCGTGAAGTGCAATTAGATCCATTTTTGGGGGGGATTCAAATTATTATTACTATTCTAAATTAGAAGAATTTATGGTTGGCTTAGTTGGACTACTACATTGAAGTATCCAGGCTCCGTTTAAAAAAACCAAGTAGTCTATATCATAAAGGATTCCTATTTCCTATTCTTAAAAAAATCCTTTTTTGTAAGTAGAAGTTATTTCAAACTCTTATGTTAATCAATCAATCGAGTAATATGCATGAAGCCGTCAACTATTTTACGGAATGCGTGAATTGAAAAAAAAAAGAAGGGATAACAAAAAGAAGTGGTAATGGGAGCATTTGTACTATATGTGCAAATCAAAATCGGGCGGATCTTTACCCGGAGTAGAGCATAAACCTAAAAAGATTAAAGAGGCCCATTTAAGAACAAGAAAATGACATCGTGATTTGGATTGAATCTCGATGAAACAATCCATCAATGAAAAGTTAATTGGATAAGTTTATTTTATATTATACGTTATAAATATAAATAAATATATATATAATAAATATAAGGGGAACACAAACTCATGTTTCGTGAAAAATAAAAGAAAATCCTTTTATTATAAGTTATTGCTTATATATAAGTTATATTATTGCTATTGCTATGAAAAAAGAAAAAGTATTGGAATCTACACATTGATTCTCTTTTTTTTTTTTGAACCGTATGCGTCAAAAGGCGCCTGTACGGTTCCTGGGGGATACAATTTGACCCTAATCAACCGACTTTATCGAGAAAGATTACTTTTTTTAGGTCAAGAGGTTGATAGCGAGATCTCAAATCAACTTATTGGTCTTATGATATATCTTAGTATCGAGGATGATACTAAAGATCTGTATTTGTTTATAAACTCTCCTGGCGGATGGGTAATACCGGGGGTGGCTCTTTATGATACTATGCAATTTGTGCTACCAGATGTACATACAATATGCATGGGCTCAGCCGCTTCAATGGGATCTTTTATCCTGGTCGGAGGAGAAATTACCAAACGTTTAGCATTCCCTCACGCTTGGCGCCAATGAGGCTTTTATTTGACAGAAAAAAGAAGACTATGCCTTCGCCATATGAAATATGAATATTAAGTAATAATAGCATGGCACTTTGAATTCGATATAATCAATTTTGTTTTCGAAACATTAGATTAGATTATGTATCGAGAGAGTAATATGAGAAAAAGGTATTTCCTATTTTATTATCGGAAGTCCAGTTCAGCGTCACAAACTTTTTTTCACACCAGAGGTCTCTTAAGAATATTTATAGTTTAGAGAGTATAGAGCGAAAAAAACAAGATTCTTTTTTCCTTAGTTTATTTGATCAAACAAAAAAGCAACTTTGGGATTGCTGAATAACAGACAAATCACAGACAAAAAAATATAATAAATATATAAAGCAACGGAGCCATCATAGTATTTTTGAATTCCTCCGAAAGGAAGGGTGGTAAGTTGATCATTTACCTATCGGGGTCTGATCGATCCTATTTTTTTAGGTAAGGGTCAATTTGATTGTAGAGCCGTATGCAATGCATAATGCCCGTACGGTTGTTCGATTCTATCTTTTTTTTTTTCTTGTTATTCTTTTATTACTTTCTTTTATCTTCCCCTCATCTAGAGAAACCTTTTATTATCTTATATCATCAGGGTAATGATCCATCAACCTGCTGGTTCTTTTTCTGAAGTAGCAACGGGAGAATTCATCCTGGAAGTGGGAGAACTACTGAAACTACGTGAAACCCTGACAAGGGTTTATGTACAAAGAACGGGCAAACCCTTATGGGTTGTATCCGAAGACATGGAAAGAGATGTTTTTATGTCAGCAACAGAGGCCCAAGCTTATGGAATTGTTGATCTTGTAGCGGTTGAATGACAATAGCCTGGATTTCGCGTCAATTCGTAATTTAAAATTAACCCTGCCGAGTTTCATTTTAATATTCTATGATGAATGATTTTTATTTCCTATTCTATTGAATAAAAGTAATTCATAATCATCCGGTTAGGATCGATCTAAACCAGCCCATTATGTATATGATTCAACATGCCAACGATTAAACAACTTATTAGAAATACAAGACAGCCAATTAGAAATGTCACAAAATCC